ATGAAATGATCGCTTTTATCACTTTTGTTACCAGCAGATCCCCAGACAGACTACTCTCCTTTTATCAAATAATTTATAAAAAGTATACCTTTTTTGCAGATCGAGGTAAGAAATTCGAATATTTTTTTATCTATCTATTTTATCTATCAGATTTTTTAATATTGTATGGAGTTTTATTAAAAATAATAGATTCTAAGTGAAAGTTTCGTCCATTAATTGCTTTAAAAATTTAGTATGCATAGATATGAAAATTAAATATTTGATACTCGAAGTCATGATTTGATGGATTTTTCTATATTTTTTATAGATATCTTATATCTTAAAGAAATAAAAGAAATGTAATTTGATCTTTTCTTGTATTCGGAAATAAAGATATTTTTTAAAGTAAAATGACTTCTATGTTGGAACTTAGAATAGAATAAACCCTTCTGCGTGGAGAAGAGGAGTATCAATTTATTCCTAGGAACAATAAGATTTAATCCGAAATATTGACAGATTCTTGCGGAGTCCGAACTAAAGAGATATTAAAAACAAAAAAGATCCACTGTTCGAATTTCATTTCTATCCAATTTGAATATCAGAATAGTGGATATAGTTATGATTCAATAGGTTAGGTCCACTTACTTTTTTTTAGAATCTTTCCCATTTTTTGATTGGAATAATAGAAAATAGGATAGGAATATCTTATAATTAAAGGAAATATCACAGTCTAAAAATATATATAGAAAAGAATACTCTTTCACTTTCTAACTAGAATGAGTTTACTCTATTCGAATTCATTCGAATGATAACAATAATTTAATAGAATAAAAACTCGATTTTTTAATGAAATTCAACTATTCCTTAGTTTTTTTTTTACAAAGAGAAACTTCTTACAAATATCAAGAATATCTCTATTCTTCCTTCAAATCGGAATACTACTGTTGTCATTTTTTGACAAAAAAGCCCCTTATCGGATTTGAACCGATGACTTACGCCTTACCATGGCGTTACTCTACCACTGAGTTAAAGGGGCTCCATTTGAGTCAATTCCCGAATAAGGAACCGTCCAATATGGATATGAGTTTAGTACATCTATTTGTTACTGCGTATACTCAAATTATATATATAGAATAGATCTATTTTTTTTACATAGCAACTTTTTAACAAACAATAAATTGGATTTACCTAGTAAGTATAGTTCAAAAAATGATTTTTTGACATTGGATTTGAAAAATATCAATGGAATGGATTTTTTCAAAACCGATTCGAATTGAAATCATCTTCATCATAACACAAAATTCATTTCATTGATACATGTACCCACTAACTAATTCAATCTTCTTAACACTGAATGAAAGTGAAAGAAATGAGGTGTTAATGCCGCGCCTGTTCCAGAAAATCAATCATTCCCTGAAAGGATTCTCTCTTTCTTTTGTTTTCTTTCACATTCTTTTTTTATAGTTTTCTAGATTGGTGATTGGAATGAACAATTTCGAAATCTAAATTTTAAGGAATTCTGAAAGATCCTTCTGATCGAATCATATCATTCCATTATATTGACAATTTCAAAAAACTGTTCATACTATGTATGAACATAGTAGAATGGAGGTCCGGCAAGTATGCCCCCATCGTCTAGTGGTTTAGGACATCTCTCTTTCAAGGAGGCAACGGGGATTCGACTTCCCCTGGGGGTAGGGTACTACAAAAGGAAATTGATCGGGGATTCTCAATAAAGACTAAAATTGATTCTTCCTGGGTCGATGCCCGAGCGGTTAATGGGGACGGACTGTAAATTCGTTGGCAATATGTCTACGCTGGTTCAAATCCAGCTCGGCCCAAAAATTTACTGATCCACCATGCAATGATATAACCCATTTGGTGTTCTCTGAAAATCACCAAAGGGCTCCCATACAGAACAATAAAATCTCGAGTGCTATAAATTCGAATTTTTAAAAATTCCTATCGGGATTTTAAAATATAAAGTCTTAGGAAAGGATTAAAGTAAAAAAAGAGTCTTTTTTGTTTCCTTGATTCATTGATTTTTCAATCAAGTTAGCAATAAGGAACGGATTGCGAATAATCCGTGTCGATCTCGCTAAAGTGCAGACCCATAAAAATATCAATATAAAAGTCTGCCTCTTTCAGTTACAGTACAGGGGTTCGAATCTAAAATAGAAAAATAAAGGGTTTGAATGAAATAGTAAGAATATGTATGCTATACAACTTTTTCCCTGGGATTGTAGTTCAATTGGTCAGAGCACCGCCCTGTCAAGGCGGAAGCTGCGGGTTCGAGTCCCGTCAGTCCCGATGGATACAAATCCAAAAAATATCAATTGATTTCGTATGTGAAAGGGAATAAAAAAGAAAAAAAATCTCATTTCTAAAAGGGATTCCTTTTTTCTTTTTTAGTTTAAGGTAAAGGTTCGGACGAAGAAAGAAAAAGGAATTTTTCATTGCATCAGAAAGTATTTTTTTTATTTGGTATGGATAAAAGATCTTCCTATGTTATACTATTTAATTCTCGACGATGAATTGATTTGATAGCTCAGATATTGTTATTCGTGATATTAATCCGATTTTATATCATCGAGATATAATTTATACCACTGAATTTACTGACGAAAGATTTTGCATTTCTATGGGATTAAATCCCGAAGTATTTATTAGAAATAAAAGAGAAAGAAAACATAGAGATTATGGAAGTCAATATTCTCGCATTTATAGCTACTGCACTCTTCATTCTAGTTCCTACTGCCTTTTTACTTATAATTTACGTAAAAACGGTAAGTCAAAGTGACTAATTTTAATTAAACATGACTTTTGATTTCTTATCAATGCGATGACAATGATTGAATAAAGAAAAAAGGGTTTCCATTTCGGGTCTTTCTTTAAAATAAAATGATCAGACTACAACCAGCAGAATTCTATGAAATCCATATAGTACAGTAGAAAGAAATCAAATCTATTTCTTTCTACTATACTATCTATTATGGTATGGTAAAAATGGAATGTTTTACTTAAAAAAAAATAATAATAATCTTTTTATTTTTAGTATTCCAAAAAAATGAATTGATTAAATAATTGACAACTGATCATGGGATTCGATGAAAAAGTTTTTCATATTTAGAAAAGATTGGTGATAACCAGTTCATCGAAATATAAATCTTAAAAAGAATTAAGTTTGGAGTAGTAATCCGTTTCCAATTATCTGTATTCCCGGGACAATAAGATGGGAACAATTCAAATATTTGTTTGATTTAAAGAGTATTTTTTTTTTTTTCAATATTATATTCCACCACTGGAATACAATAGAGTTTCAAAATGAAGTATCGAATTGCATTTCATTAATTAGTATTTAGTTATATTAATAAAATAACAAAATTCAACAGTTAAAAAATGGAAGAACTTAGCTATAAAATAATTGAGACATTTTGATCCCTTAACTCAATTAGTAGTCCTCTTAGAGTCCACTTCTTCCCCATACTACAAGGGAAAGGGAAAATGTAAAAACTACCATTAAACCAGCCCAAGCAAGACTTACTATATCCATGTAAATTTTGTCTCCTATCTTTATCAATATGAAGAAATTTTTTTCTTATTGTTTACTAATTTTTCTTGTATTATTTTCGTTTTTATTTTTCACTAAAAATTTTATAATATCTTATAATAATAGTGGAATCGCTGGTACAGAGTCAAAAAAAGATTCCGTCATAACACCATTGACGAAACATCCAATTAGAACATCTAACAAGTTCTTACCTGATTTCTAGTAGAATTGAAAAATAAAATATTAAATTAAGCATAAATAAAAAATATCCTTGGGAGTAGTAAGGAAATGCATCGTACTAATTAGGTACGAATAAAAAGACCTATGTTTTATTTTACCCCCCATTTCATTATCATTAAGTCAAAGATAAAAAATATAGAATAGAATCAAGATAGATTTCTTTGCATACTCAGACTCTTTTTTGCATCTCTTATTTCCATTTGATTGTCTCCCGATTCGTTCTCTAAAACAATTGGAAAACATCCTCTAAAATTCTTTTACTAGAGATTAGAAAAAATGGATTCTTTTTGAATTGGATTTTTTTATTAATCTAATAAAAAAAGAAATTCAATATTATAATAATATTCAATATTATAATAATAATGAATTAGATATTCAATTTCATTAATCTAACTAATATGGAATAAATGAAGAAGCGTTCATATACTTTACCATAAGTTTGTATACAAGGTTTTTCTTCAACACCTTCCCTAACTTAAAATGGACTTATATTCCCCATCCGACCTATCCCTATCCAATCTAATTAAAGACCCAAAAAAAGTAGATGGACACTACAATAGTAGTGAAATAAAAGGACTATCATATCATTTCAAGATTGATCTAGTCCTTTTCATCCCTCTAATGAATTTTTCGTTGAATCTGATACGAAAATATTTACAACATTTTAGAGAACAAACTTCCCGATGCTTAGAATTTAGCATCAAACTAGTCCCTTATTCCTACACTAGCTTGCGCTGGAAAAAAAGAAAAAGTTTTCTATATCAACAAAACGAAATAAACTATTTGAATTCTCTTATCGATCAGGCGACACCCGGATTTGAACTGGGGAAAAAGGATTTGCAGTCCCCCGCCTTACCACTCGGCCATATCGCCAAAATAATACAAAAAAATAGATCCGAATACCCCTCCTCCTCTCAAAAAAACAAAAATGGGTTTCTAAAATTCTTTTTTTGATGTGTTTGTATCTTAAATTCCGTTTTCTTTAATCCCCTTTTTCTATTGAAAACAAATGTATACCTATACCTTTCACTCACAAAAGAAAAGTCAAAATTTCAGCACAAATAGCAACCGTTAACTACAAATTCCTGAATAATTTTTGAATCTTAATCTATTCTTTATTAATGAGAAAAAAATAGAAATTGATACATAACCAATCAATATTATTATTTTTTTTTTTAATCTTTCTCTATTTGAATTATAACAGCAACTGTTAATATATGTCAACCCCAGA